AACTTTTTTTATTATCTATTCTCATTCTAAAGCTCCTTTATATCACTCATAAATAAATCCTAAAGTTAATATTATCAGAAAAATTATCATACTCCAAAACCCAAAGTTTCCTATATCTTTTAAAACTAATGATCACGGAAATAAAAAACTAATTTCTAAGTCAAATATTAAAAATAAAATGGCTACCAAGTAAAACCTAATATCAAATGTTGCTCTTGCATCATCGAATGGATTAAACCCACATTCATAAGCACTGATCTTTTCTTGATCTGCCCTTTGAGGAGTTAATAAGTAAGATAAAATAAATATAACAAACGATAATAAAGTAGATGCTATCAAAAAACTTAAAATAAATGTATATTCCGTAAAAATTAATTTCATACTTATTGTTGCCTAAATTCTAAGGTAACCAATTAAAACTAATTAAAATACCTGCTATCAAAAATACCCACCCTAAAGAAAGGGGTAACAATATTTTCCATCCTAATCGCATTAACTGGTCATATCTATACCTTGGGAACGAAGATCTTACCCAAATAAATCCAAATAATAATAATGTGGTTTTTATTCCAAATCATATTGTAGAAGGAATTCAATAACACCTCTAAATAGAAACGAATAAAAATAATCAAACAACATCTACAAAATGTCAATATCAAGCAGAAGATTCAAAACCGAAATGATGTTCTTGCGTTAATTGATAATTTATTAGACGAAAAAAACATACACTTAATGAAATTGTACCTATGATAACATGGAAACCGTGAAACCCTGTAGCCATATAAAATGTAGAACCATAAATACCATCCGATAATCTAAAGTCTGCCATATTATACTCATATGCTTGAAATGACGTGAAAATTACTGCTAATAAAATAGTTAAAAAAAGACTTATTATAGCTTGTTTACGTAAGTTTGATACAATTGCATGGTGAGATCAAGTTACAGTACATCCTGACAGTAACAAGATTAATGTATTTAAAAACGGGATTTCTCAGGGATTTAAAACTGCAATACCTTTAGGCGGCCAAATTGTACCAATTTCTATAGTCGGTGCCAAACTACTATGAAAAAAAGCTCAAAAAAAAGCAAAAAAGAATAATATTTCTGAAATTATAAACAAAACAACTCCATAACGTAAACCACGCTGTACAATTCCCGTATGGTGTCCTTCTAACGTCGATTCTCTTACTACATCCTTTAAAACAGAGGCTTATATTAAAATATAAAACAAAAAATGAATGTAACTTTACAAAGTGCAAAAATGATCGGTGCAGGTTTAGCTACTATTGGTTTAACAGGAGTAGGTGCTGGAGTAGGAATTGTATTTGGATCTTTAGTGATGGCTTATGCAAGAAATCCTTCTTTAAAGCAACAATTATTTGGGTATACTATTTTAGGTTTTGCTTTAACAGAAGCAGTTGCTTTATTCGCATTAATGATGGCTTTTTTAATTTTATTTACTTAATTTAAAGTATAGGGTATAGCGTAATAGGATAACGTGTTTGCTTTGGGTGTAAAAGATTACAGGTTCAAGTCCTGTTGCCCTAATAGAAAAGGATGAATGGCTGAGTGGCTTAAAGCACCAATTTTGAAAATTGGCATAAAATTTTTATCATAGGTTCGAATCCTATTTCATCTATTGAAGTCTAGATAGCTCAGCGGTTAAGAGCATGGGATTGAAGATCCTGTAGTCGTAGGTTCGAATCCTATTCTGGACAATATAATTTACAAAAATTAATATAATTATGCGTCAGAAAATATATATTTCGAATAGAGTTATATCCCCACATTTACCGATATATACTCCTCAATTAACAGCCCTTTCTTCTATTTGGCATCGTATTTCCGGGGTTTTTACGTGTGCTCTTCCGATCTCCTATAGATAATAAAATAAGAGGTATACTCATTAAAACTGAAGAGTCATGTATACTTGAGAGAACTACTCTTGTACTATTATTTGAATTTAAAAATGTTAAGTAAATCAACCTAAAAGAATAAAAAGCTGTGAATAAAACAGCAATACTACCCAATCATAAAGCTAGTGATGAACATAGAAAATCTAAATTACAGAAACTATTACTATGAGTCAATTCTAAAATAAGATCTTTCGAATAAAACCCCGTTAAAAAGGGGAAACCTGTTAACGCTAATGATCCTATTAACATTAATGAATAAGTCATCGGTAAGAAACGTATCAGAGAACCCATTTTACGCATGTCTTGTTCATTATTAACTGCATGAATTACCGACCCTGCACTTAAAAATAATAATGCTTTAAAAAAAGCATGATTTGTTAAATGAAATAAACTTACATCATAGCACGACATACCGCAAGAAAAAATCATGTACCCCAATTGACTACAGGTAGAATACGCTATTACTTTTTTTAAATCGTTTTGGAAAATTCCTGTCATGCCTGCAAAAAAAGATGTTAAGGATCCAAATATAACTAATATAGATAGCAAAAATGGAGAAAATTCTAATAAAGAAGAAAAACGTATCATTAAAAACACCCCTGCTGTAACCATTGTTGCTGCATGAATTAAAGCCGATACTGGAGTAGGGCCTTCCATTGCATCGGGTAACCAAGTGTGTAATCCTAACTGAGCTGACTTACCAATAGCTCCCACAAATAAGAAAAACCCTACTAAACTTAATCCATGACAACTAAGCCCCAAAAATTTAATATAATAGCTAGCAAATAGAGGAACTGTTGAGAAAATAACACTATAATCTAATGATTGAAAAATCCAGAATATGGAAAAAATTCCTAAACTCAGTCCAAAATCTCCTATTCGATTTACTACCAATGCTTTGATGGCAGATTGATTTGCGGCTAATCGAGTATATCAAAAGTTTATCAATAAATAAGAAGCTAATCCTACTCCTTCCCAACCTAAAAACATTTGTAATAAATTATCTGCTGTTACAAGCATAAGCATAAAAAATGTAAACACGCATAAATAACACATAAACCTCGGGCGGTGCGGGTCGAACGCCATATATACTATCGAATACAAATGAACTAAAGTTGAAATTCAGGTAATTACAATCAACATGGTCACGGTTATTGTGTCAAATAAAAACCCCCAATATACCGAAAGAACCCCTGATTCCATTCAAGATTCCAAAATAATATGAATAGTATTCCCTGCTAAACCTACTTCGACAAATGCTATTCCAGATAATACTGCTGCTATTCCAACACAACTAGTAGTTAAAATGCAGGACCCTTTGCTGCCTATTCACCTACCTCCAAAACCAGAAAACAGAGCTCCTACTAATGGTAATAATATAATATTTAAATACATAATATTTTAAATTTTTGAATTTAAAAGCTTAGGATAAAGGAAAATGTTTTTTAAAATAAGAAAAGTAGCAAAGGTTATTTTGACAAATGGAAAATTTATTATAGGGTATATACCAGGAGAAGGTCATTCTTTACAAGAGCATTCTATTGTTTTAGTTCGTGGGGGAAGGGTAAAAGATCTCCCAGGAGTACGTTATCATTTTGTAAGAGGTTCTTATGATTTAAATGGGGTATCTGGATGTAAAAAAAGTAGATCTAAGTATGGTACTAAAATGAAATAATAGAAGGCTCCTATCGTTTAATTAGGTTAAGGCAATGTTTTTTCGTAACATAAATGTGGGTTCGAATCCCACTGGGAGTATTGTGACGACAACGGGATAGAGTAACAATGGTTAACTCATTAGACTCATGATCTAAAGTTATAGGTTCGAATCCTATTCCCGTAAAAAAATTCTTGAATATGCTGAAAAAAAATTTTTATAAAAGAAAACGTTTACAGAGCAAAAAAAAATTTTTAAATAAATTATTTTTACAACGTTGAAATTTTGATAATCTTATAAAACATAGCTATTTTTATTTCTTATTAAAGAATGAAAAGTTAGTTTTGAATAAAAAAATTTTATGATTACTTTATTCAACGGAAAAAGGTTCGATATTTAGTTTAAAAAAATGAATTAAATTTATTATATTTATATGTTATTAATAGGGTAGTAAGAAAATTTAGAATTTTTAAATTTAACATTAAAAGAGTTTGATCCTGGCTCAGAATGAACGTTAATAGTTAACATAACACATGCTAGTTAAATGTACTTAAAAACTTTTAAATACATAGCGCACGGGTGAGTATTATATAAAAATATATCTTGTAGAACTTGTTAAACACAAAAAATTTAATTATTTCAAGAAAAGTTTATAGAGGATTAAGTTGTTGGTATTTTAATAGATTACCAAGCTGACGATCCTTAGCTGGTCTGTGAGGATGAACAGCCACATTGGAACTGAGAAAGGTCCAAACTTTAAATTAAAGGCAGCAGTGAGGGATATTGGGCAATGAGCAAACGCTTGACCCAGTTAAACTATATGTGAGAAGAAAGTGTATAACTGTAAATCACTAAAGCTTTTTTAAATAATGATTATTTTGGTAAAAGTCCTGGCTAATTTCGTGCCAGCAGCCGCGGTAAAACGAGAAGGGCAAACGTTATCCGGTTTGATTGGGCGTAAAGCATACGTAGATGGTAAATCCAATTTTATGTATCAATATCAAAATTCAATTTTGATTTTACTTTAAAATTAATTTCCTAGAGTTTAACTAAAGATTATAGAATTTTAAGTGTAACGGTAAAATGTTTTGATATTTAAAAGAATTTCTATAGCGAAAGCAATAATCTATGTTAAAACTGACATTAAAGTATTAAAGTGTGGGTAGCAAAAGGGATTAGATACCCCTGTAGTCCACACCCTGAACTATGAGTGTTTATTTTTGGGTGGTATACTCAAAGATATAGCTAACGCGTTAAACACTCCGCCTGGGAACTACGATTGCAAAATTAAAACTCAAAGGAATTGACGGGAACCTACACAAGCAGTGGAGCATGTGGTTTAAATCGACAATACGCGAAAAACCTTACCAGTTTTTGAATAATTTATCAGAATTACAGGTGTTGCATGGCTGTCGTCAGTCCGTGCTGTGAAGCGTTTGGTTTATTCCAAAAAACGGACAAAACTCTTTTGCATTTTTTAATGTATACAGCTAAAGATATTTTAGAGGAGGTAGAGAATGATGTCAAGTCCTCATGACCCTGATAAACTGGGCTACTTTCATGTGCTACAATAATTTTTTCAAAAAGATGTAATTATGAAAGTGATTACAAATCTTAAAAAAAAATTACGTTCGGATTATTTTCTGCAACTTGAAAATATGAAGATGGAATTGCTAGTAATCGTAGATTAGAATGCTACGGTGAATATGTACCTAGGTTTTGTACACACCGCCCGTCACGCTATGGAAATTTTTATTATCTAAAGATCTGTAATCGATTTACGGTAATAAAGAAACTGGAGTGAAGTCGTAACAAGGTAGCCGTAGGGGAACCTGTGGCTGGAAAATATTTCAATAGAATCTACTACCCTATTTTAAGATAATTTAAAAATTTAAGATGATAATTTTATTTAACTATATGAATATTTCAATTTTCTTATTTCTAGTAAGTATATTAGGTCTTTTTATTAATCAAAAAAATATTTTAGTGATGTTAATGTCTTTAGAAATGATGTTTCTTTCAGTTAATTTTAACCTTATAGCATCTTCTGTACACCTCGATGATATTTCTGGGCAAATTTTTTCATTATTAATATTGACGGTAGCAGCGTCTGAATCATCTATAGGATTAGCAATTTTAGTTATCTATTACCGTATACGTACATAACTATAAATATTTATATTCATGATTATAAAACACATAAAAAAGTACATCATTTCTATTAAAAGGATAGTTATGATTAATAAAAAAATTTGAAAGAATCCATCCGGGGGTGATATTAAAAACAAGAAACAAAGTATTATATAAAAAATTTGTTTTTTATTTTTTTTCAGCATTTTATAAAGTATTTTTAATTCTACTAGAATATAGCCCTGGAACAAAAATAAAAAAATAAAATAAAATGTAAAAACAAAATAAAATTTAAGATACGATACTCATACTACGTAATGAAATAAATTTAATTCAAATTTTACATAAAAAGAATCTGTTCAATGACCAATTTCTCATTGTGTCAAAAAAGTTAAGATTACCGGTAAAAAATAAAAATAGAATGTACCTAATAATAATAACCATAATTTTAGACCATTTTTATATAACCGGACCTGAATAAAATTTTGATATTGATATCACCCTGGATTACAGAACTGGAAAATGCTATACCCAAAGTATAAAGAAGAAGAAAATAATGCATTTTGGAAACAAATATGTCAGAGTAGATCAACTAAATCCGTAATATTTATAAGAATGAATTTACGGAAACCTAATGTTATAAAAAAAAAACTTTCCATAAAAATAACTAAAGATAGATTTTTAAAAATTACAAAACTACAAAATCCACAACAAACCAGTCAATAAAATATACGATATAATAACTCAGATGCATAAATAATTATTAAGTGATACAATTTATAGACAACTATTTTTGAGTGTATTAGGAATTGAACCTAAGATCTTTAAATTAAAAGTTTATTGCTTTAACCAACTAAGCTATACACCCCGTTATAAGATATAGTGTTTGGAAAGATTTGAACTTTCAATCATTAAATCCGTAGTTTAATGCTTTATCCTTTAAGCTACAAACACCTTATCTTGAGTAATGAGTAATAGCGGGCTCGAACCACTAACCTTTTCAATGTAAACGAAACACTCTACCTATTGAGTTAATTACTCTTAATTACAATACCTTTCCGAATAGGAATCGAACCTATACATCAATGGTTAACAGCCAAACGCTCTACCTTTAAGCTACCGGAAACGTTACGCGTTTTGAAGGATTCGAACCTCCATAGGCCAAATTAGAAAGTTGGTGTTTTGTCCATTAAACTAAAAACGCTAAATAATATGAAGAGAGTAGGATTCGAACCTACGGGATCTTTCTTAAATAAATAGATTTACAGTCTATCGCTTTCGTCCACTCAGCCATCTCTCCTTTATATAAATTAACTAGGGGGTAATGAGAAGAATGGGATTCGAACCCATGACATAATATTATTATATTTATGTGACGATTTAGCAAACCATTGTTTTCAACCACTCAACCATCTTCTCAGTTCAGTTCTCTCTCTTTTAGAAAAAAGAGAGAGGATCCCTCTATTGTAAACGTTTTTTTTTATTAGGGTTTGATTTTTGCAAAAATAAGGCCTATTACTTTTGCAAAAATCAAACCCTAATAAAAAAAAACGTTTACAATAGAGGGATCCTCTCTCTTTTTTCTAAAAGAGAGAGAATTATGCTTAAAAATAGGGGGGGGGTATAGTTTAACGGTAAAACATATGTTTTGCATACATAAGATTATTGGTTCAAGCCCGATTACTTCCAAATATTAAATAAAAAGAAAGGAGAATAGCTCAACGGTAGAGCTTTGGTTTTCAAAACCACAGGTTGGGGGTTCAAATCCTTCTTCTCCTGTTATAAAAAAAATAAAAAATGTCTAATATTATTACAAGTCCTTTGGAACAATTTGAAATAGTAGCATTAATTCCTTTAAATATAGGTGGTATTAATTTTTCTTTAACAAATTCTTCTTTATTTTTAATAATAGCTTTTTTTCTTATAATATTTTGAACAAATTTAAGTTTCTATAATTTGAACTTAATACCTAATAATTGACAACTTATTAAAGAATCGTTATATAAAGTCACTTCTAGTATAGTAGAAGATAATATAGGGAGAAAAGGGGAATATTATTTGCCTTTTATTTTTACATTACATTTAATGTTACTTTACAGTAATTTAATAGGCATGGTGCCGTATAGCTTTACAGTTACAAGCCATATAGTCTTTACGTTTAGTTTAGCTTTAGCTATTTTTATAGGTATTAACATTATAGGAGTACAAACCCACGGGTTTAAATTTTTCGCTTTATTTTTACCAAGAGGTGTTCCTTTGGCTATAGTACCATTATTAGTTAGTATTGAGTTTCTTTCTTATATAGTAAAAGTATTTACCCTATCTATACGTTTATTTGCTAATATGACATCAGGGCATACCTTATTAAAAATAATAGCAGGATTTGCTTGAACTATGTTATCTGCAGGGGGCCTACTAGCTGTTTTTCATATAATCCCTTTAGGATTATTATTAGCATTAATTGGATTGGAATTAGCAATAGCAGGTTTACAAGCTTACGTGTTCACATTACTTACTTGTATATATTTAAATGATGTGTTAGATATGCACTAAAAAAATTAAAATAAATGCCACAATTAGATCGTATAATTATATTTTCCCAAATTTTTTGATTATTCATAATATTTTCTGCTTTATATATTATATTAACACATTTTTTTTTGCCTTTATTTTTGAAATCTATAAAACTTAGAAAACAAATTGTAGAAGCTAATAGTTTAGAGATTTTACATTTGAGTAAAAAGGTTGACGCAACACAAGCTTTAGTTAAGCAAAAACTTTTAGATAATTTGTTAATAATAGAAAATTTCATATTAGAAAGTTATAAGTTTCAAAAATACTTTACAAATAAGCAACAAATTATATTAATTAATGAGAAAGTAAGTGTAGCAACAATTAATTATTTTCTTTACTGCGATAGCTTAATTTTAAAAAACATTTTCCTTTATC